GCCCGCAAGCCCGTTACCCCTTAAGATGTTACGGGCGCCGGCACCCACCTCTTCAAACCCCTGCGCTCGGAACTTCTGCGTATTTCCTGGCAGTGCACCCCGTAACGTAGTGTCCTTCGGGCCCTGCCACCGGGGGAGGGGAGGGGAGGGGAGGGGAGGGGAGGAGCCCCGGTGCTCGGATAACTTACAACCTTCTGCACCTGCAAACCACCTCTGGGGGAGGGGAGGGGAGGGGAGGGGAAAACCTGTGCTCGGAAAACAAACAACCTTCTGCACATACGCAGAAGGGCGCAGCCCCAACTTCTGGCTCGGTCAAGGCACATACCTGCTTGCCGCCTGGCAAAGTTCTGTGTTCAGTCAAGGAGGGAGAGTGGGACAACTTGGATCCCGACTCGGGCGGGCTTTCGGATGGCACTCCGTGTTGAAATAGGTTTGCACTCACAAAAGACTGCCTGCCTAGTCTACTTATGGAGGAAGGTGGGGATGACGTCAAGTCCGCATGGCCCTCATGGGCTGGGCTACACACGTGCTACAATGGCAATTACAATGGGAAGCAAGGCCGTAAGGCGGAGCGAATCCAGAAAGATTGCCTCAGTTCGGATTGTTCTCTGCAACTCGAGAACATGAAGTTGGAATCGCTAGTAATCGCGGATCAGCATGCCGCGGTGAATATGTACCCGGGCCCTGTACACACCGCCCGTCACACCCTGGGAATTGGCCTCGCCCGAAGCATCGACTTTCTAACCAAGGATCACCCATTACGGCAAGTGTTCCACGCCGTCGTTGAGTGTGGCCCACTTTGGGTTTGGTGGTCTCCTTGGCGCATACCACGGTTGGGTCAGTGACTGAGGTGAAGTCGTAACATGGTAGTCGTAGGGGAACCTGTGGCTGGATGGAATCCTAAAGGAAGGCAAGGCGGCAGCGTCCTTCTATTCACTGTACGTCCGAGACCGGCTTACTTCAAACGGCTTTCGCCGGCCGGACACTCGACCCGTTATGGAGAGGGAGAGGGAAGGGACCAAGATATAATGAGTTTCATTACGGGCTCTGGAGAAGGAGCGAGTGCATCCCAACTCCACGTCTTACATTAGACATGTTTGCATAGGTGAAAGCTTCCAGCTTATTCCAAGAGGGTGGTTCCGAAGAGTATCCGAAGGAGACGGCTTGCCAGTCCCTTGAACATGAGGTTCGAGACAATTACAGCTTTCCTTTCCACTCTCTTCTTTTTTAAGGTGTGAACAAAAAGAACGGTTGCGCTTGCTTGCTTGCTTTCTGAGCGCAGCGGGACTAACTTCTTGCGTGCGGGTTCCAACTTAACTTAACTCTCAGGTGTGGGCTGCAAAGACAGGATCTTTGGGCGATAATTCCGGCTTAATCAATCCCGGCAAAGCCTGTCCGCGACGCCGCCCGCCCAATTGCTTGCCCAGGACAGATTTCAAAAGTAAGTTCTGAGCGCAGCGGTGAAGGGGAAGCAAGAGTTGCGTCGGAATGGATATAACCTAGGTTGAGCCGGCGGGGCTGGCCTGGCCGGGGAAGACCCCTCCCCTCCCCTCCCCTCCCCTCCCCTCCCCTCCCCTCCCCTCCCCTCCCCTCCCCCCGGGAGACAAGACGCTGCTTTCATTCGTGCAAACTGTTGTTAATTCGTGCGCAGGGGGAAAAGAAGCGGTTGTTTGTTGCTATGAGTGCCAATGAAACTTACCGCCACGAATCTTATTTTAAGAAGTGGCGTGCCAGCCGCTGTTCCGGGGAAAGCTGCGAAAACAAACAACCTTTTCCCCACAAACAACCTTCAGAGGAATATAAGAGGGCGGTTGTTCACACCTTCAAGCCGGCAGGGGTGGGGAAGGGCCTGCCTGGCCCCCAACCGTGGCACTCATTCGAAGGGGATCCGTGCTTACCTACCTTTGAATCCGTGCTTACCTACCTTTGTAATAATTCTCCTGGCAAGCAAGCAAGAATGAGTGCCTGGCAATCCGCCTACCTGTTTCGAATGAGTGCAACGGCACTTTGGGTTGGGGCTTGCGGCAAGGTTTGTTGCCAAGCTTTTGCCCAAAAAGAACTTACTTTTTGGGCAAACCGGCGGGGGAAAGCTGCGCTCAGAAAGCAAGCCAACTCTTTTTCGGATTTCCGGATGAAAGCAAGCCAGCCCAGCTTCCCACTTTTGCACTTTTACAAGCAGTCGGCCACTTGTTCCCCCACACGCTTACAAAGGTAGGCACGGATCAACTTTCAACCGGCCAACAACTTTAACAGTGGCACGAACCGAGTTTCTGCGCACTCATTCGCTTACAAAGGTAGGCACGGATTGCAAGTGCCGCAGCCGGTTGCACTCATTCGTAGTGGCACTACCGGCAGGCCCGTGGCACGGATAGCTGGCAGTGCCGCAAAACAGTTGTCGTGAGATCCAAGTTGTCCCACTCTACCTCCTACCTGGGGGAAGAGCACTCATTCGTAGAATGAGGGCCACAACTTTTTATCACGCTTACAAAGGTAGGCTGGCACGGATCCCCCAGGCACTACCGGGCCCGTCGCAAGTTGACGATAGAGCCGGCAGCAGAACCGTAAACCAGAGGCACATACCTTGACCGAGCGCAGCGAGGTTAAGGGGCGTTTAAGGGAGAAGAGCAGGTAGAATCCGAATCCAAGACGGTTGCCGTGGGGATGTGCCTCTGGGAGCCAGGGGGTAGGGGGCCCCCTCCCATCCCCCAATCCCCCTGCCAGCCCTTCCCGCGGGAAGCGGAAGAACTATGGCAGGTAACCTTGACCTCCCAGCTCCTATGTCTACCTGGCCTATCCATCTCTTTCGAAAGCTCGAACCTGTATATCGGCTTCTCCCAGCTTGCAGAGATTCCATATTCTGGCAAAACGCTATAGAGTTTTTAATTACTCCCGTCATTATTCCATTGAACTTTTGCCCAATGAGGGGAAAAGTTAGATAGCTCGGTTATTTTGACCAGTAAGGCCAATTGGTTAAATGTCAGAGAGCCCGAGGGCGGGAAAGTCGGGTAGAAATCGCATGTGGCAATGTCATAGGTGTCCACTTATTGACCGGTCAGCCAAAAAGCAGCCTGGCTGTGCGGCCAGTTTGTAAACTATATCTCCCGCTTGCCACCGAGTCGAAATGAAACGGCAACCCGGGCCGCTCTTGAATCGACTTTTAAGGCAGGAGTTCTTTACCGAGCGCAGGGGTTCTCCCCACAAACAACCTTCAGAGGAATATAAGAGAGAGGTGAAGGGCCGGGAGTCGCACGACACTTTTGGGTGGGGCCGTTTGTGCCCGCCATAACGCCCTGCCGGAGCGCTGGGTGCGAGAGGGGGAAAAGTTGCTTGCGGTTTTCGCTAAAAAACCTAGCGCCAGGAGTTGACAGCAGTGTCTTCCAAAGCAATGCTCGACATGGCAAACCGACCCCTTCGCTTCCCCCGGCTTAGCCTGGGGATCCGTGCTAGCCGGCAACTTAAACCCGTGCCTACCTGAACTTATTCCCCTGCGCGAAGATTCAACACGCAAGCCTTCTTGGCAGAAGGGAAACTTCTGCTTCGCTACGCGAAGAACCAGCCAACCTTCTGGAGGTCCTTTGAATCCGTGCCTACCTTTGTAATAATTCGGGCAAATAATTCGTGCGGTTCGTGCGGGTTATCCGTGCTTACCTACCTTTGTAACAATCCGTGCCGTGCCTGGCACGGTAGCTGCGCTCAGAAAGCAAGCAAGCTCTTTTGGTTTCTTTGTAAGCGACAAACTTCTTGCTTGCTTGCAGGGCCGGGCGGGTTGTTTGTTGCTTGCTTGCAGAAGGCCCCGTGCCGTGCCTGGCACGGTAGCTGCGCGAAGCAGAAGGTCCCCTCCCCTCCCCTCCCCCGGTAGCTGCGCTCAGAAAGCGCTTTTGGTTCGGTAGCTGCGAAAACAAACAAACTTCTGTAATCTTTTTCGGATCGGAATACTTGCTTGCTTTCTTTAAAGTGTGCAGAAGTCCCCTCCCCTCCCCTCCCCTCCCCTCCCCTCCCCGGAGAACCCCTGCGCGAAGCAGAAGTCTCTTCTGCACACTTTAAACACTTCTTCCCCTGCGCGAAGCAGAAGTCCCCAACCCCCGCCAACCGTTGCAGAAGGTTGTTTGAAACCAGAAGTTCTTCGCTGCGCGAAGAACTTCTGCGGAGATCCTTTTGGAGTCCCGTCCCAACTTTAAAGGTAAGAACTTGCTGCGCGAAGAAACTTCTGCAACCGCTCCGGTAAGAACTTGCTGCGCGAAGAAACTTCTGCAACCGGTCTTCCCCAAAAAGGTTGCAGAAGTTGCTTGCTGCGCATTTTTTTGGAGGCAGAAGTTAGTTCTTGACCGAGCGCAGGGGTTCTCCGAGGAACTTCTTGGAAAGGTTTTTTGCAAAAAATCCCCGGATATAAGAGAGAGCCCTGCGCTCAGATTTGTTCACACCTTTGGGTTGGGGTGGGGTGGCGGGTTGTTGTTTCGCTTACAAAGGTAGGCACTTTTGCACTCATTGGGTGACACGCTCCCGCTTCCCGACCCGCTATCCCACCCGCCCCCCATGTCTTTGTGATCTCAAGTGTCTGTCCTCGGAGAAGTTGTCCTCGGTATCGAGGAGTGTCTTTACTCGGTTTTCCTCTGGCTTTCCGTCTTTCCTCCAGGTTGACTGACTCGTCGTCATTTCAAGTGCTCCCTTCCGTTGGCCTCGGGTCTCTGGTGGAGATTTTTGCACGCACAAAGTTGTTGCTGTTTTCAAGTCTCTCGTCCTCGAGTCTCTGGTCTCGTCTTTTCGTGCTACTGGGTTGGGGTGTGGGCCCTTGTCCGTTGGCCTCGGGTGGTTCCACCCACCCCTCAAACCACCGTGGTAAAAGGTGTTTGAGGTCGGTGGGTGCGTTGCGCCGACTAAGAATCCGGTCCAAGAAGTTCCTCGGAGAACCCCTGCGCTCGGCCAAGGCACATACCTCGGGGAGGGGACTTTTTCGGCAGGTCTGTAACTCGTAAAACACACCTGTCGGCCTCATGTCGAAGTGGTTTGCCGTGTGACTCGCCTTTGGACTCGTGGCCAAAAGTGCGATTCTAGTGTGACTCGTAAAACACACCCACCCACCAGCCTATCGGACTCGTGTCCAAGCGGGTCTAGTGTGACGTCCGGGAGGGCTGGGTCCTAGGACGGACGGGCTGGGCGGCACCGGCAGCCCAGGTTTAACGGTGTACGAGCCTCTTCACTAGCCAATTAGCGTACTATCCCGGGTGTGTTGGCTATCTGACTGAGGGCAGCCGGCATGGATGTCCTGTATTGGCAACCTAACCTCCGCTCCTCTCCTAGTCAAGAGTGTACTAAAGAGCAAGTTACTGACCCCCCGGAAAAGGAGTGGGATCCAAGGACTCCGATCCATGTCTGGGTTTACCAACTAAAGGTGTCTGTCCTCGGCGTTGGCCTCGTAATGGAGTCTATTTGACTCGTCTAATGGCCTCGTGATCTCAATGGTGGGCCTGTCCTCGGCCTCTGTCCTCGTGATCAAGGAGTAGGTGCCATTGTCTCCTTGGGATTTAGTGGGGCCAGTGTCTCTTTAGAGGTAGGTCTCTGGGTAGTTCAGTATCCCGACTCTAAAGTATTGTATACGAGTACGAAAGACCGAGACCAGAAACCTGAATACAGTGGTAGCCCTGGAAACTCAACCAAGGTATGTGCAGAAGGGTGTTCTCCGAGCGCAGGGGTTCTCCGAGGAACTTCTGCGGGTTCTTTCCCTTGCAACCCCCGTGCCTACCTTTGTAAGCGAAACAACCGTTGGCAAGCAAGGACCAAGAAGCTTGCTTGCTTTCTTTGGGGTTTGCAAGTTGTTCTTCGCGCAGCCCGTGCCGTTCTTGTTGGACCAAGAAGCTTGCTTGCTTTCTTTGGGGTTTGCAAGTTGTTCTTCGCGCAGCGGAGAACCCTTCTGCCTGCCAAGAAGGCTTGCGTGTTGAATCTTCGCGCAGGGGAAGAAGTTCTTGTTGGGCAAAGCTGGTTCTTCGCGCAGGGGTTCTCCGGAGTGAAGGCAAGCAACTTTTTGCGCTGCTTTCATTCGTGCTAACCACGGGGGAGAAGCGGGTTCTCCGAATGAGTGCCACTTTTTCCCGCGCGCGCGCAAAAGTGCAAAGGGGGGGCAGTGGGAATGTTTGAAAGTTTGTTTTGGCTTGCTTTCAAGGTGTTGTTTTCCCCCGTGCCTTCGCTTCGCTGCGCATTTTGGTGCAACCGGGTGTGAAGAGCTTGCTTGCTTTTCCCGCAATCCCCGCTGCGCACGCAACACAGTTACCAACCCCAAAGCAAGCAAGGGTCCAAAAAGAAAGTAAAGTGTGAACTTCGCTGCGCGAAGATGGAGGTCCAACTTCTTCCCCTGCGAAATCTTGGCTTGGCAGAAGTCTCTTCTGCTTGCTTTTTGGAAGTCCAAAAAGAGTGCTTGAAAGTGTGCAGAAGGGTTGGGTTGGGAGACTTCTGCTTCGCTGCGCATTTTTTTGGAAGTCCAAGAAGCAACTTGCCCAAAGAGTTCACCTGCACCAACCGCACTCTTTTTTTGTAGGAAATCTGTCCGGTTCGCACAAAAAAAGAGTGCCGGTTTCGCAGGTGAACGGGCAAAAGTTGCTTGCGAAGGTTCACTTCTAAACCCCGTGCCAGCCAAAAAAGCTATCTGAGCGCAGCGGGAATTGCGGGAAAAGCAAGCAAGCCCTTCACACCCAAAGAAAGAAAGAAAGAAAGTTGGACCGGACCTCCAAAAAAATGCGCAGCGAAGCGAAGGAAACTTTTCGGCAGAAGGTTGTTTGTTGCTTGCTTGCAGAAGGCTCTTTCCCCCGTGCCAGCCTACCTGGCACGGCAGGAAGGGGTTTGTTGTGTTTGTTGCCACTACGAATGAGTGCCTTCGTGCCACTACGAATGAGTGAACTTTTTGGAACCAAGACTTCTGCTTCCAAAAAGCAAGCAGAAGAGACTTCTGCCAAGATTTCGCAGCAGAAGATCTTCTGCACACTTTTTGTTTTGTTTTGGACCTCGGGGAGGGGAGGGGAACAAGCAGAAGTCTCTTCTGAGCGCAGGGGTTCCCACTTCAGAGGAATATAAGAGAGGGGTAACTTCTGCGAACTTCTGCTTCCAAAAAGCAAGCAGAAGAGACTTCTGCGGTTTCGCAGCTACGCAGAAGTCTCTTCTACGTCCAACTGCACACTTTTTGAACTTCTGCTTCCAAAAGAATGCGCAGCGGGGAAAAGCAGAAGTTTCTGCACACTTTGGACTTCCAAAAAGCAAGCAGAAGAGACTTCTGCGGTTTCGCAGCGAAGCAGAAGTTCACACAAACAACCCTTCTGCCAAGGAACTTCTGCGGGTTGGCGGGGTTCTTCGCGCAGCGAAGCAGAAGCAAACAACCCTTCTGCCAAGGAACTTCTGCGGGTTGGCGGGGTTCTGAGCGCAGCGGAGTTCAGGTGTGCAGAAGGGTTGCAAAAGGTTGGTTGTTGGTTGTTTGAAGCAGAGACTTCTGCGCAGCTTTCCCCCGTGCCAGGACTT